TCTTATCCCATTTTTAAATTGGTTTATTCTGCAGCAGCAAATGCTAGTCACAATAAAAGTTTCAACGAAGCTGATTCAGTCATTAGTAAAGCCGAAGTCAATGGGGGTACTATCGTGAAAAGGTTAAAACCTCGGGCTCGAGGACGTAGTTATCCGATAAAAAGACCCACCTGTCATATAATTATTGTAGTGAGGGATAGCTCTAAAAAGAAAACGGATCAGGATATATATTTAGAAACAAAGGATCAATGGAAAGATCCTATAATAGAGAGATATTTGGAGAAAGAGAGAGAAAAAAAAGAGAAAGAGAGAGAAGAAAAATATGGGCAAAAAAATAAATCCCCTTGGTTTCCGACTTGGTGGGGAAAACCAAAAGCATAGATCCCTTTGGTTCGCGCAACCAAAAAATTATTCCATAGGTCTCCAGGAAGATGAAAAAATACGAGATTGTATCAAGAATTATGTACAAAAAAATAGGAGAATATCCTCGGGTTTCGAAGGAATTGCACATATAGAGATTCAAAAAAAAATCGATCTGATCCAGGTCATAATCTATATTGGATTTCCAAATTTGTTAATAGAGGGTCGAACACGAGGAATCGAAGAATTACAGATCAATGTACAAAAAGGATTTCATTCTGTGAACCGGAGACTTAACATTGCTATCACAAGAGTTGCAAAACCTTATGGACAACCTAATATTCTTGCAGAATATATAGCTCTACAATTAAAGAATAGAGTTTCCTTTCGAAAGGCAATGAAAAAAGCTATTGAATTAGCTGAACAAGCGGATACAAAAGGAATTCAAGTACAAATTGCAGGACGTATCGACGGAAAAGAAATTGCACGTGTCGAATGGATCAGAGAAGGTAGGGTTCCCCTACAAACCATTCGAGCTAAAATTGATCATTGTTCCCATACAGTTCGAACTATCTATGGGGTATTAGGCATCAAAATTTGGATATTTGTAGACGAGCAATAATGGGCCTTTCTTTGCCATTCTATCCAGTGATAGAACAAAAAACGACAAACTATTCTTTTTCCCTTCAATGAAAAATGAGCAATTCTAATTCTATAGGGTTGAATAAAAATTGGATTGATCATTTGGTAGAATTGCTATGCTTAGTGTGTGACTCGTTGGTTTTTCTTTAGAGTTGGGATTCAAAAAAAAAAGGACTGGCCCCTAACTAATAACTATAGAACTTAGAACCAGCTCATTGCTTCGTATTATCGAGATCCAAGGAACCAGTCACTATATGATGTGTCAATCATATAGTTGTAGCAACTGAAATCTTTTTTCCATAAAGGAAAAATCAATCTGATTATGGATTGTGAAGCGAAAATAGAGGGATGTGGGTAAATGGAAGGACGAGAGAAAGAGAGAAGGAGAATATCAATGGTATATGATTCCAATATGTATGGTCTATTATGAATCATCTCATAAAAGGCAGTGTGATAAAGCATCAATACTGATTCGTCCATAATTAGATGAATACGGTTCATAGGAAAAATACCAATAATAAAGAGCCTCGAGTCAATAGAGACTGAGGAGATTGACTTGGGAACGAACTTGAATTGAGGAGCTCCATTGCAGAGTTCAGGCCTAGCCATTAATGGAGAAGCTATGGGAACGACGGAACCTGTGACTGCAGAAGATTCTATTGAAAACGAATCCTAATGATTCATTGGGTGGGATGGCGGAACCAACCAGGAACCAATTGATTTATTCTGAGAGGCCATGGGTTGACCCTACGAATGAAACAAATATTGAAAGAGTAAATATTCGCCCGCGAAACCCTTATTGAATTGCAAAATTTTGGCCGATTCGGTAAAGGTCAAGGATTCGTTATAAAAATAAAGCAAAGGCATTATCTTCTATATATAGAAATATACGTCTAGCTATATATACAAGATATACAGATTCCTACGTGACAGATTCAATATCAATAAATCCCATGATTTAGTGTATTATTCAATAAATACATGTGTATCTGTAATATTATTGAATCGTTTCATTCGCGAGGAGCTGGATGAGAAGAAACTCTCATGTCCGGTTCTGTAGTAGAGATGAGGTTGAGAAACAACCATCAACTATAACCCCAAAAGAACCAGATTCCGTAAACAACATAGAGGAAGAATGAAGGGAATATCTTATCGAGGCAATCATATTTGTTTCGGTAGATATGCTCTTCAGGCACTTGAACCCGCTTGGATCACATCTAGACAAATAGAAGCAGGGCGACGAGCAATGACACGATATGCGCGCCGTGGTGGAAAAATATGGGTCCGTATATTTCCCGACAAACCCGTTACAGTAAGACCTACGGAAACCCGTATGGGTTCGGGGAAGGGATCTCCCGAATATTGGGTATCTGTTGTTAAGCCGGGTCGAATACTTTATGAAATGGGCGGAGTATCGGAAACTGTAGCCAGAGCAGCTATTAAAATAGCTGCGTGCAAAATGCCTATACGAACGCAATTCATTATTTCAGGATAGGGATGTGGAACCGAAGGGGTATTTATGATGAAAAAAACAATCGCGGATTTCTTTATTTCTGGACAGACAATATTTCTTTCTTTTTTCCTTCGACCTTTGCATTGAAAAAACAGATTAAAAAAAAAATGATATGATTCAACCTCAGACCCATTTGAATGTAGCGGACAACAGCGGGGCTCGAGAATTGATGTGTATTCGAATCATAGGAGCTAGTAATCACCGATATGCTCATATTGGTGACGTTATTGTTGCTGTAATAAAAGAAGCAGTGCCCAATATGCCTCTCGAAAGATCAGAAGTGATCAGAGCCGTAATTGTACGTACATGTAAAGAACTCAGACGTGACAACGGTATGATAATACGATATGATGACAATGCAGCAGTTGTCATTGATCAAGAAGGAAATCCAAAAGGAACTCGGGTTTTTGGAGCGATCGCTCGAGAATTGAGACAGTTGAATTTCACTAAAATAGTCTCATTAGCTCCTGAGGTATTATAAATACTAGTAGATGAGACCATGATATAGTAGGGTATCTGAAATGGATCAATTAGTAGATTTTGTTTCACGCATATACTTTTAATAATTCATAAATAAAGAATCAAAAATTCACATAAAAAAAAAACGTAACATGTTGATTATATCAAAATTAGGAGGCACCAATAATTATAGTTCGTCATGGGTAGGGACACTATTGCCGATATATTAACTTCTATAAGAAATGCCGACATGGATAAAAAAGGAACAGTTCGAATAGCATCTACTAATATGACCGAAAGCGTTGTTAAAATACTTCTACGAGAAGGTTTTATTGAAAACGTTAGGAAACATCGGGAAAACAACAAATATTTCTTGGTTTCAACCCTGCGACATAGAAGAAATAGGAAAGGAACATATAGAAATATTTTAAAGCGTATCAGCCGACCCGGTCTACGAATCTATTCCAACTATCAACGAATTCCTAGGATTTTAGGTGGAATGGGGATTGTAATTCTTTCTACTTCTAGAGGTATAATGACAGATCGAGAAGCTCGACTAGAAGGAATTGGAGGAGAAGTTTTGTGTTATATATGGTGATCCTTCTGGTATCCGAAGTTGATCCGTAACTTCCTATTTGTGAAAAAGGAGAGGAAAGACGGGTTGTTTAATATCACTCCTCCTCCATTAGTTGATACTTCAAGGGGGTTACCTGGAATGAAAGAACAAAAATTGATTCATGAAGGTTTAATTACTGAATCACTTCCCAATGGTATGTTCCGGGTTCGTTTAGATAATGAAGATCTGATTCTAGGTTATGTTTCGGGGAGGATCCGACGAAGTTTTATACGGATACTACCAGGAGATAGAGTAAAAATCGAAGTAAGTCGTTATGATTCAACCAGGGGACGTATAATTTATAGACTTCGCAACAAAGATTCAAACGATTAGGTGTAGGTGGATTTTTAAACATTCCTTTCGTGGGAATACAATTGAGGTTCAAAATTTCAAGAGACTTATTTTCTTCCAAGGAGTAGATTCGGAATTAAGGTAAGGAATAACAAATATGAAAATAAGGGCCTCTGTTCGTAAAATTTGTGAAAAATGTCGACTGATCCGTAGGCGGGGACGAATTATAGTAATTTGTTTCAATCCGAGACATAAACAGAGACAAGGGTAATCTTTCTAAAAAGAAAAAGGGATTTTCTAAAGGACCCGATGGACAAATAAAGGATCTGTTTTGATATGAAATGGATATATCCGTATATCTCTGACTCATATTTATGAGATGATAAAATATGACAAAACCTATACCAAGAATTGGTTCACGTAGGAATGGGCGTATTGGTTCACGTAAGAGTGGGCGTAGAATACCAAAAGGAGTTATTCATGTTCAAGCGAGTTTCAACAATACCATTGTGACTGTTACAGATGTACTAGGTCAGGTGGTTTCTTGGTCCTCCGCTGGTACTTGTGGATTCAGAGGCACAAGAAGAGGGACACCATTTGCTGCTCAAACCGCAGCAGGAAATGCTATTCGTACAGTAGTGGATCAGGGTATGCAACGAGCAGAAGTCATGATAAAGGGTCCTGGTCTCGGAAGAGATGCAGCATTACGAGCTATTCGTAGAAGTGGTATACTATTAAGTTTCGTACGTGACGTAACCCCTATGCCACATAATGGATGTAGACCTCCTAAAAAAAGACGTGTGTAGAAATAAGAATTGAACGGATTTCAAGAGAAATAAATGATTCAATGATCTGAAAAAAGAATAATATTATTATGGTTCGAGAGGAAGTAGCAGTATCCACTCGGACACTACAGTGGAAGTGTGTTGAATCAAGAACAGACAGTAAGCGTCTTTATTATGGCCGTTTCATTTTGGCCCCGCTTATGAAAGGCCAAGCAGATACGATAGGTATCGCAATGCGAAGGGCTTTACTTGGAGAAATAGAAGGAACATGTATTACACGTGCAAAATCTGAAAAGGTACCACATGAATATTCTACGATAGTCGGTATTGAAGA